TTTATAAGTGATCCTGAGATACCGAAACTTTTTGAGGCGATGCGCCTTGAAGCAGATAGACGTTATCGGGAGGGTTACTCTGGTGCTCCTGACGATGAAGTTACTGAGGAGATTCGCCTTCTACTATATAAATATTTTCCGAAGGATGACCCTGACGCTACAAAAGATCGTGAGAAGATAAAAGCATTTTTTGAGGAGGCTAACTATCATATAGAGAAATATTTCAATGGCCCTTGCTTTGGAGGTGGTTTTAGGGATTTCGGAGGTGGTCTTAGGGATAGGGATAGGGATAAGGAGAAAGCTGTTGCTATGATTCGCGCTGTACTATATAAATATTTTCCGAAGGGTGACCCTGGCGCTAAAAAAGATCGTGAGAATAAAAACACAGTTTATCGGAGGTGGTCTTAGGGATAGGGATAGGGATAAGGAGAAAGCTGTTGCTATGATTCGCGCTGTACTATATAAATATTTTCCGAAGGGTGACCCTGGCGCTAAAAAAGATCGTGAGAATAAAAACACAGTTTATGAGGAGGCTAACTATATAGTAGAGAGATATAACAACGGTGACCCTCTCTTTATAGTTGATCCTCGGTTTTAAGTTAAGGAGGAGATTCGCCTTGAACTAAATGAATTAGAAGCTAAATATTTTCCGAAGGATGACCCTGGCGCTAGAAAAGATCGTGAGAAGATAGACAAATTTTTTAAGGAGGCTTTCCATATAGTAGAGAGATATCCGAAGGACCCTAGCTATGGAGGTGATCCTCAGGAGGATGACTCTGACTCTGGAAGTGATACGGATGGCCCTGACTATGGAAGTGATCCAGATGGCCACTTCTATGGAAGTGATCCGGATGACCACTTCTATGAAAGTGATTCGGAGGATTACCTTCAAAAAAAAAGAAATCCTGGGGGGGATTACCTTCAAATAGATAGATATCCTGAGGAGACTTGCCTTAAAATAGAAAGAGATCCTCAGAAGATAGATAGATATATTGAGGGGCCTTACCTTGACTATGGAAGTAATCCTCAGGAGGATGACCCTGACTCTGGAAGTGATCCTCAGGAGGATGACCCTGACTCTGGAAGTGATCCTAATCCTAGGGAGAATTACACTCACAAATACAAACATTTGTGGCTTATGTGCGATGAGTGTTATACATTAAATTATAGGAGATTTTTGAAAGAAAAATTGTATATTTGTGAAGGATGTGGATTTCATTTGAAAATGAATAGTTCAGAGAGACTCAAACTTTTGATCGATCCGGATACTTGGGATCCTATGAATGAAAAGATGGCCTCTCTGGATCCCATTGAATTTCATTCGGAGGAGGATCCTTATATAGATCGTGTCAATTCTTATCAAAAAAAGACAGGATTAACTGAAGCTATTCAAACCGGTCTAGGCCAATTAAATGGTATTCCCATAGCAATGGGGGTTATGGAGTTTGGGTTTATGGGGGGTAGTATGGGATCCGTAGTCGGGGAGAAAATAACCCGTTTGGTTGAGTATGCCACTAATAAATCTCTACCTCTTATTATAGTGTGTGCTTCCGGGGGGGCACGCATGCAAGAAGGAAGTTTGAGCTTGATGCAAATGGCTAAAATATCTTCTTCTTTATATGATTTTCAAACAAATAAAAAGTTATTCTATGTATCAATCCTTACATCTCCTACTACCGGTGGGGTGACAGCCAGTTTTGGTATGTTGGGGGATGTCATTGTTGCCGAACCCGATGCCTATATTGCATTTGCGGGTAAAAGGGTAATTGAACTAACATTGAATAAAGAAGTACCTGAAGGTTCACAAGAGACGGAATATTTATTCGAGAAGGGGTTATTCGATCTAGTCGTACCACGTAAGAATTTAAAAAGTATTCTGACTAAGTTATTTGGGTCCCACGGTTTCTTTCCTTTGACTTTGAATCAAAATCACTCGAGTATAACAGAACATTAAGTTCAATTATTTTATTTGTAGCAAACAAGTAGTTAGTTTATTGGACTCCAAGTAAAAATAAGACAATTGGAATTTTCTTTGTTGACAGATAGAGAAAGATAGATAGAGAGTTTTCTATCTTTCTCTATCTCTTGAGAATCTCATTTTGACTAAGAATCCCTGTTGGATCGGATTCTGACGAATCCTTCGATAATTTGTAGGAAACTTTTTCTTTATTAAATGAAAATTGGGAGACAAGAGCAAAAGACGAGGAAAAGATAAAGAATGATAAGAAAGGTGATTATCATACATATTTGTCATGTAGAAAGATGAATAAGTCCAGTATATACTCTCTTAGATATATACTTAGATCTACACTAATTCGAATTCCAATTTATTAAAAACTTATTAATAAGTTTATTAATAAATGGAATTATTAATTAAGAATATTAATAAGAATTTCATAATTACAATAATTAATTATAATTATTATAAGATATCTTTCTAAATAATAATAACAGGTATAAATAGTCAATCGGGGTACCCATTCTATGACAACTTTCAACTTTCCCTCTGTTTTTGTGCCTTTGGTGGGCCTAGTATTTCCGGCAATTGCAATGGCTTCTTTATCTCTTCATGTTCAAAAAAATAAGATTGTTTAGATCCGGTAGGACAAAATCTCATCCATTTTTTTTTTTCAAAACTTAGACTCGTATCATAACACAGATATCTATTTAGTGGAATATGATATAACATATGGCTTCTGTCGAAGATTAAAGGAATCTTATGCCTGCAGAAACATGGGTAAATAAATTCTAGTTATTTTCAAAAAGATCAGGATTGCCGGATGGCCGAAATAAAAAGTCGGCGTATCTATATGTATGTCGATATCTATAGTATGTATGTCGATATCTATAGTGGGATCATACGAGAAAGGGTATGTTATTATTTTAGATCTAACCAATTTGATGAATTAATCCTAAAGGTTCACATCAACCTAGTGCTAGTTGATGAGAGTGACTTCGGAAACAAAAAGAGTCAAGTCAAATGAATTTGGGGTATTCTCTCAATTGCAATAAAATGCAACCGGATCAAGTATGAGTTGTCGATCAGAACATATATGGATAGAACCTATAACGGGGTCTCGAAAAACAAGTAATTTCTGCTGGGCCATTATCCTTTTTTTAGGTTCATTAGGATTCTTATTGGTTGGAACTTCCAGTTATTTTGGTAGAAATTTCACATCTTTATTTCCGTCTCAGCAAATCGTTTTTTTTCCACAAGGGCTCGTGATGTCTTTCTATGGGATCGCAGGTCTCTTTATTAGTTCCTATTTGTGGTGCACAATTTCGTGGAATGTAGGTAGTGGTTATGATCGATTCGATAGAAAAGAAGGAATAGTGTGTATTTTTCGTTGGGGATTTCCTGGAAAAAATCGTCGCATCTGCCTCCAATTCTTTATAAAGGATATTCAGTCCATCAGAATAGAAGTTAAAGAGGGTCTTTATGCTTGTCGTGTCCTTTATATGGACATCAGAGGTCAGGGGGCCATTCCTTTGACTCGTACTGATGAGAATTTGACTCCACGGGAAATTGAACAAAAAGCTGCTGAATTGGCCTATTTCTTGCGTGTACCAATTGAAGTATTTTGAGAAATGGGCTGAAGAATGAATGCTTTCAGGGAAAAAACTCAGGAATCCCCTTTCTTTTTTCTATAACATAACTTAACTGAAGTTTCTTCAGAACGATCACTCGAGCCAAAGCAGACATACGCATAAAAGACTAGAAAACCTTCTCTGGTCTTTTATGTGTATTGAAACCTACATACCTCAATTCACTAACAAAATAAGTAACAAACAAATTGAAATAATAGATTCATCTCATATATAAAACCCTTTCGAAAGCAAAAAAAATGGATTTTTTTATTTAAGTCCAAGATTTGTTGGAATTGAGACTTTAAATTCAGATAGATCATATCTTGTAAATTATTTCGTTTTTGTCAATCGACATTTCTTTTTATACTTTCTTTTGTGCTCCTTAATGACCAAAGAGTTGGATTTCTTATAACTTATAATGAGAACTAACCAATTTCTGTCTTGGTTTGCCGCGCATTTTTCATCATCACAATATTTTTCAGAAATTCCTATCAATTATTCTATTCCTGACTACTCATAGTCAGTGAAATTTTTTTGAAATACTGGATATTTTGATAGAATCATAGAAAAGGAGTTCTGTCGTCTCAACACCTTAATCATAAATCATACTCATTACTTAAAGTGGTGCTTTCGGGCATTCATCGAAAGGAGATACTTGCTTCGAATTTGAACAATTGGGATATCTGGAAACAATATTTTTTGATTCTTTCTTTTATTTTATTATTTCTTCATTCGAATTCGAAGTGAATTTTGAGTCTATTTCTATTTCTGTATTATTTCTAGATTCAAAGACTCACCGTGAAATCACAAATAAAAAACAGTGAATAGATTCATTGGCTCGATACCTTGTAATAGAACTCATGCGTGAGAGAAATATTAGATCTCATAGCATAGAGTCGACGAACGAGGTGGGTTCATTACCAATTCACAGATGAAAAAATGGCAAAAAAGAAAACGTTCACTCCTCTTTTATATCTTGCATCTCTTGTCTTTTTGCCCTGGTGGATTTCTCTCTCAGTTAATAAAAGTTTGGAATCTTGGGTTACTAATTGGTGGAATACTAGGCAATCCGAAATCTTTTTGAATGATAGTCAAGAAAAGAGTATTCTAGAAAAATTCATAGAATTAGAGGAACTCGCCCTCTTGGACGAAATGATCAAGGAATACTCGGAGACACATCTACAAAACCTTCGTATAGGAATCCACAAAGAAACGATCCAATTAATCAAGATACACAACGAAGATCATATCCATATGATTTTGCACTTCTCGACAAATATAATCTGTTTCATTATTCTAAGCGGTTATTCTATTTTGGGTACTGAAGAACTTGTTATTCTTAACTCTTGGGCTCAGGAATTCCTATATAACTTAAGTGACACAATAAAAGCTTTTTCTATTCTTTTAGTAGT